ATGCGATGGCTATTTTCTACAAATCATAAGGATATTGGGACTTTATATATTTTGTTTGGTATGTGAGCTGGGTTAGTTGGTGCAGCTTTAAGATTGCTTATTCGTGCTGAACTAGGGCAACCTGGTGCTTTATTAGGAGATGACCAGCTTTATAATGTAATTGTGACGGCTCATGCTTTTGTAATAATTTTCTTTCTAGTTATGCCAATAATGATTGGAGGATTTGGTAACTGATTGGTTCCATTGATACTAGGGGCCCCAGATATGGCTTTTCCACGGCTTAATAACATAAGATTTTGGTTATTGCCTCCTTCTTTATTACTATTATTGTCTTCGGCTGCTGTCGAAAGTGGTGTTGGTACTGGTTGAACAGTTTACCCCCCTTTAGCTGGAAATTTAGCTCATGCTGGTGGTTCTGTAGACTTAGCAATTTTTTCTTTACATTTAGCTGGGGCCTCCTCTATCCTAGGTGCGGTAAATTTTATTACAACGGTAATTAATATACGGTGACGAGGTATGCAATTTGAGCGTCTTCCTCTATTCGTGTGGTCAGTTAAAATTACTGCTATTTTATTATTATTATCATTGCCAGTTCTTGCTGGGGCTATTACTATACTATTAACTGACCGAAATTTTAATACGGCTTTTTTTGACCCGGCTGGTGGTGGTGATCCTATCTTATATCAGCATTTGTTTTGATTTTTTGGTCATCCGGAAGTATATATTTTAATTCTTCCAGGTTTCGGGATAATTTCTCATATTGTTAGACATCACTCTTGTAAAAAAGAAACTTTTGGTACTTTAGGTATAATTTATGCTATATTGGCTATTGGTGTTCTAGGCTTTATTGTATGAGCTCATCACATGTTCACAGTGGGGATAGATGTAGATACTCGGGCCTACTTCACAGCAGCTACAATAATTATTGCCGTGCCGACTGGAATTAAAGTTTTTAGTTGACTAGCTACTATTTATGGGGCTAAAATTAAATATGAGACTCCAATATTGTGAGCTTTAGGTTTTATTTTTTTATTTACAGTAGGCGGGTTGACAGGGATTGTATTATCAAACTCTTCTTTAGACATTATATTGCATGACACCTACTATGTGGTAGCTCATTTTCATTATGTTTTATCTATAGGGGCAGTTTTTGCTTTGTTTGGGGCCTTTAATTACTGATTCCCTCTGTTAAGTGGAGTTACCCTACACAGTCGTTGAAGAAAAGCTCATTTTTATATTATGTTTATCGGTGTTAATATGACTTTTTTTCCACAACATTTTTTAGGGTTAAGGGGGATACCTCGACGTTATTCAGATTATCCAGATTGTTACACTGAATGAAATGTAATTTCTTCTATAGGCTCTATGATCTCTTTTATTGCTGTTTTGTATTTTATAGTTATTATTTGAGAAGCTTTAGTTAGCCAACGTAATGTAATTTGAAGACTACATTTAGTTACTGCCTTAGAATGAGATAACACTCTACCCGCTGACTTTCATAATGCTCCTGAAACGGGAGCATTAGTTGTAGCTTAGTTATACTATTATTTTATTAAATTATTTAAGATATGAGTCTGTGAGGTCAATTAGGGTTTCAAGATGCAGCTTCCCCCTTAATAGAGGAATTAATTTTTTTTCATGATCACGCAATAACTATTTTAACATTAATTATTAGTCTTGTTGGCTATGCTGCTTTATCCTTGATACTTGGGAAGTATAGTTGCCGTTCATTAGTTGAAGGACAAGAAATTGAGACTGTGTGGACTATTATTCCAGCTGTTATTTTAATTTTTTTGGCTCTTCCTTCATTACGTTTATTATATCTTTTAGATGAAGTCGGGGATTGTAGTCTTACAGTAAAAGCAATTGGGCATCAATGATATTGAAGCTATGAATATTCTGATTTTTTAGATATTGAATTTGATGCTTATATATTACCTAGTGGTGAGTTAGGTACTGGGGATTTTCGCTTATTAGAGGTGGACCACCGTCTAATCCTTCCTATCGATACTGATATCCGAACATTAATTACATCAGCAGATGTAATTCACTCATGGGCTGTGCCTTCTCTCGGAATTAAAGCTGATGCTATTCCTGGGCGTTTAAATCAAGTAGGCTTTTTTATTAAATATCCTGGTATCTTTTATGGTCAGTGTTCTGAAATTTGTGGGGCTAATCATTCTTTTATGCCAATTGTAATTGAGGCTGTACCTTTAAACGTGTTTATAAATTGGGTTGTTCAAGTTACTAAATAGTATTAATTATTATTACTAGTTAAAGAGTTAGTTAAGAAATAACATTAGATTGTCAGTCTGAAATTATTAATTTATTTTAATACTTTTTAATGCCCCAACTTTCCCCGTTAAATTGAATTATATTATTTTCTATATTTTGGATTGTCGTAATTATTATTAGAATTTTAATTTGATGGGACAGCAAGAGTATATTTTGTATAAACCGTAGTGAAAATAAGAATATCGAGAATAAATGATTCTGGTTATAAAAATTTATTAGTAAAATAGTACATTAAAAATGCTTGTTGATATTTTTTCGTCTTTTGATGATCATAATCAAGTTTTTATATCTATATATTTTTTTACATGGGGGTTTACTTTTTTTGTTATTCTAGTATTCACTTTAACCTACTGACTTTATATACCCCGTTGAAGAATGATAATTAGAATTTTTAAAACTACGATTTCTTCTCAGGTTTTTCGTTCGTTTAGTGTTAGATTAGGGGGTTTTATAAATGTAATTTCGGGCTTGTTTTTATTTTTGATTTTTATAAATTTATTAGGGCTAATTCCGTATGTATTTAGACCTACTAGTCATCTAGCAATTTCTTTATCTATTGGTTTACCTATATGAATAAGACTTATTTTGTCCGCTGTCATTTATAATTTTAGATCTGTGATTGCAAGATTATTACCTATAGGGGCACCAGCTATATTAAATCCTTTTTTGGTTCTAATTGAGTCCGTAAGAATTTCTGTGCGGCCTATCACATTATCTGTGCGGCTTATAGCAAATATAAGTGCCGGCCATATCGTATTAAGACTTATTGGAAATTATTTAACTGGTGCTTTACTGTCAGTTTCGTTTAGGGCTACAATATTCTTAATTATGGTTCAAGTCTTTTATACTATTTTTGAATTTGGTATTAGCTTGATTCAGGCATATATTTTCTGTTTATTAATTACACTATATTCAGATGAACATCCACATAGCTGGATAAAAATTTTTTAATTAGTGTTTTATATACTATAAGAGAGCTGAGCTCATTTTTAGGGTATGAACCTAACAGCTTGTTTTAGCTTATCTTATATTAATTAAGACCGGCTAATTTTAAATTTACTGAGGAGATACAAACTCCGTTAACAGACCTACAATCTGCTGCTTACACTCAGCCATCTAGTAAGTAAGGTTGTAAGCTAATTGCATTAACCCGCTGAAACAAATTTTTCTTAGAACTTGCAATTCTATGTTTTAATTAAACTACAAAGGGAAGAAGAATTACTATCAGGCAAGATTTGAAAATATATTTTTCTCTGTAGACTTTGAAGGCCTATAGTCTAGCTTAACTTAAAATCTTTATTTAATTGAGTAGTTAGAATATTGGATTTACTAGAAGAAACAGTCTTCCCTAAGGAATCAAACCCCTTTGTGCCTAACACCGCTTAGTAACATAAATTTTATTAATATGTTTATTTTTACATTTTTTAAATTATATTAATCTTCTTACTTGGAAGGTAAGTGTACAATTTTATACTTAAAATGTGTCAACAATATTAAACTTATTTCATATGATATATTTTTAGTATATAGTATAATACTCTTTTGAAATGAAATTTCAATGTGACAATACACCATAAAAACTCTTTTTTTTTGTGTGAATGTAGCACTTAAAATCAGTTTTAATTAATTTTTAGCAATTTAAGTTAATAATTAACTTATTTGGCTTTAGTTGTTATAAAATAATATAAACTTGGAAATACACATGGTTCCTTTGGAAGGGGTGAGATAATTAGCAAAATTTTTTATAATTAAAGGTTATAGAAAAATTTGTCAATTTAGTATTATTGCTAAGATAATGCTTAATATAAACACTAACTCCAGTGACAGACGTTAGTCAATTAGTGTAAGCTTGAACTAGGTTAGTTTAAATTACGTGCCCGGTTAATATGGTGCCAGCATCCGCGGTTATACCATAGGTCATAATTATTTTTTAAGGTTAAAATGGTTAAATAATAACTGTAGTTTATAAAGTTTAAATTTTAAAAGTGAAATTTGTAAAATTTATAAAATTTTAAATTAAGCTAAATAGCATTGAAGCCATGAAATTTTAGATTAAAACTAGGATTAGATACCCTATTATTCTAAATCATAAATGAAAATTACCTGAGGACTACGAACGATATCTCTATTGCGGTTAGTTTAAAACTCAAAAAGCTTGGCGGTGCCTTAAACTTTTCAGGGGAACCTGTCTCTTAATCGATAGTCCACGATATACCTAATTTTTTTTACTAGTATGTATACCGTCGTCAACAGGTGACTTTTAAGAAAACAAAAGTCAGCAGGAAAAAAGCTTGCTTTTTATGTCAGATCAAGGTGCAGCTTATAAAAAAATGAGGATGGGTTACAATTAATACATTTTTAATTACGGAAATATGGATGAAATTCATTATTGAAGGAGGACTTGAAAGTAAAAATAGAGTTATATAAATATTTTGAATGCAGCTCTGAGGCGTGCACACATCGCCCGTCGCTCTCGTTGAAAAATGAGATAAGTCGTAACATAGTAGTAATAACGGAAGTTGTTGCTAGATGATAAGATATAGCATAGTTATAATGCATTTCACTTACATTGAAAAAAGATTCAAATAGAATTATCTTAAATGGTTATAGCATAAGAGATTTTAGAATAAATTAACAAAACATTTATTTTTAGTAAAGGTGATTAAAGTTACTAATTTGATAAAAGTACTGTGAAGGAATATATTATAAATTTTTATTAAGTAGCAAATATTGCGTACCTTTTGCATTATTGCTTCACAAGAATATATGAAATTATATGTTCAAAACTAGAAATCTAATGAGCTACTTTAATTTTGAATAATAGTTCGTAATATCATGAATATAGCAAAATTCTGTTTAAAGATTAAAGTTGCAGTAAAATTCTATTCGCATTAGATGATAGCTAGTTCTTTTAAAAATACATATAAGTGTAGTTATCTATATTTATTTTTTTAACTTTTTAAAAATTTTTAGTAGATAAACTGTGTATTTAAGGATAAGCTTAAATATACCTCATAAATGTAAGGTCAAAATTTATTTTTAGGCTTGAAATCAGCCACGGCTAATAAAATCGTTATAGGTTATTACTATATATTGACTTTAATATTTCTATTTGTCACCATAAAAGCAAATGGTTAAATTTTTAAATCATTATGTTTATGTTAAGATGAGTATTTAATATATTTAATTACTTATAAATTTAAAATTTTAAGTATTAATAAGTTTGTAAAAATATAAAATCAATTAGAGGAACTCGGCAAATAATAACTTCGCCTGTTTAGCAAAAACATGGCTCTTTGTTCATGAACTTATGAAGAGTCTAGCCTGCCCAGTGAAAATTTTTAACGGCCGCGGTACTCTGACCGTGCAAAGGTAGCATAATCACTTGCCTTATAATTGAAGGCTAGTATGAAAGGTTTGACGAAAGTTAAGCTGTCTTTTTTTGAATAAAATGAAATTAACTTACAGGTGCAAAGGCCTGTATCTAACTAAAAGACAAGAAGACCCTATTGAGCTTTATAAAAATATAATAGTATATGATATATAAATAAGATTTTAATCTATTAAAATTTTTAGTTGGGGCGACTTAGGAATAATAGTAACTTCCTAGAATTAAAAACACTTAATAAGTTTTTTATCCAAAAGATCTTGATTATCAGAATTAGTTACCATAGGGATAACAGCATAATCTTTCTTAGGAGCTCTAATCGAAAGAAAGGATTGTGACCTCGATGTTGGACTAGAATATCCTAAAGGTGCAGAAGTTTTTAAGGGTTAGTCTGTTCGACTATTAAAATTCTACATGATCTGAGTTCAGACCGGCGCAAGCCAGGTCAGTTTCTATCTTTAGTTTTAAAAAATAGCTTTAGTACGAAAGGATCAGGCTAGAAGAGCATAAGCTCTTTTTCAAGTGATATTTTTAACAAAAATTCTAATATTATATGTAACAAAGATGGCAGATAAGTGCATTAGATTTAGGATCTAAATATAAAATATAATTTTTCTTTGTAGCGAAAATGGCAGATAAGTGCATTAGATTTAAGCTCTAAACATAAAGATATTTAATTCTTTTTTTTGTAATGTATTATCCTTCTGTTGTGTCATATATACTCACATGCGTAGTTATTTTGTTAGCAGTGGCTTTTTTTACTCTTTTAGAACGCAAAGAATTAAGATATATACAGGTCCGTAAAGGGCCGAATAAAGTAGGTTTTATGGGGATCCCTCAACCTATTGCAGATGCAATAAAACTTTTAATTAAGGAAATTACTAGACCTGTAATAGCCAACTCTTTTCCCTATTTCATTGCTCCTATTTTTAGTTTTATCTTAGCTTTACTTATATGACAACTTTACCCTGGATTAAGAAACCTAGGATATTTTAAGTTTGGGGCTTTATTTTTTTTATGTGTTTCCAGCTTAAATGTATATGGCACACTTCTTGCTGGATGGTCCTCGAATTCTAAATATGCTTTGCTTGGGAGCCTTCGAGCTATTGCTCAAACAATTTCTTATGAAGTTAGAATAGCTTTAGTGTTTTTATTTCCTTTATTTTTAGTCGGAACCATTAGCTTTTTAAATGTAATAGAGTTTCAAGTTCCTTTATGACTAGGCTTTATACTATTTCCTATAGCCTTAGTTTGATTTGCTACATGTGTAGCTGAAACCAACCGGGCCCCTTTTGATTTTGCTGAAGGGGAATCAGAACTAGTCTCAGGGTTCAATATTGAATATAGCTCAGCCGGTTTTGCTCTTATTTTTCTTGCTGAGTATGCTAATATTTTAGTTATAAGTTTATTTAGATCCTTACTCTTTTTTGGTGGTAATTTTTTTTTATATTATAGTTTTGATTTTTTTCTTACCATAAAAGTTTTATTTTTTTCTTTTGTTTTTATCTGAGTACGCGCTAGTTACCCACGATTTCGTTATGACCTCCTTATAAATTTAACCTGAAAAAAATTTTTACCATTCAGTTTGGGGGGTCTTTTAATCATACTAAGATTTTTGTTCCTAATTAGTTATTAATTTTTTTCACAGAATTATAGTTTAAGTAAAACATTGGCTTTGGGAGCTAAAGATCAAAATATATTTTGTGTTCTGGATGAGATTTTTAATTTTACTTAGATTTTCTTTAGCAACAACTTTTATACTCCCGCTCATAAGACAACCTCTAAGTCTAGGCTTAACTATTATGTTTTCAACATTATTTTTATGTATACTAGCAAGTATATTTTTTTCTTCATGATATGCTTATATCCTATTTTTAATCTACGTCGGTGGATTGCTAGTAATATTTATTTATGTTGCTAGCCTAGTTCCTAATATATTATTTTTAGGAAACAATTACCTAATTTTTTTCTTTGTTTCCCAGATTCTTTTGATGTGGTTTTTTTATTTCTATACTTCTAAGACCTTAAAAATAACTAACTATAATAGTTATACTAACTATAGGATACTAAGATTTTACGGATCAGAATTAGTTTCTTCATCCTTACTTTCTGTTTTCATTGGCTTAAGAATTGTATTATTACTAAATCTTATCGCAGTTGTAAAGATCTGTTTTTACTACCATGGAAGCTTACGTGCTTATAAATAACTCTTTAAACATGCAAAGACCTTTACGAAAAAAACACCCAGTGCTAAAAATCATAAATGATGCTCTAGTAGATTTACCTGCACCTTCTAATTTATCAATTTGATGAAATTTTGGCTCATTGCTAGGCTTATGCCTTGTAATTCAGATTTTAACTGGTTTATTCTTAGCTATACATTATATTTCACATGTTGATTTAGCATTTAGATCTGTAATTCATATTATACGAGACGTTAATTATGGATGAGTTTTACGAACTATTCATGCAAACGGAGCCTCTTTCTTTTTTATTTGTTTATACTTCCATGTAGGACGAGGTTTATATTATAGGTCATATATCTATAAACACACATGAAACATTGGAGTTATTCTTTTGCTCTTAACAATAGGAACTGCTTTTCTAGGCTATGTTCTACCTTGAGGTCAAATATCATTTTGAGGGGCTACTGTAATTACTAATTTACTCTCAGCTGTCCCTTATATAGGAAAAAGATTAGTAGAATGAGTTTGAGGGGGGTTTGCAGTTGACAATGCCACTCTAACTCGATTTTTTGCTTTCCATTTTTTATTTCCTTTTTTAATTACAGCATTAACGATTTTACATCTTTTATTTCTCCATGAGACTGGATCAAATAACCCCTTAGGGTTAAATAGAGATAGCGAAAAGGTACCATTTCATTTCTATTTTACTTTAAAGGATACAGTTGGTTTTGTTTTACTAGCATTAGGACTCTTGTTTACTGCTTTGTTCTATCCACAAATACTAACTGATCCTGAAAATTTTATTTCAGCAAACCCTCTAGTTACCCCCGTGCATATTCAGCCTGAATGGTACTTTCTATTTGCGTATGCTATTCTTCGTTCAATTCCAAACAAACTGGGGGGAGTTATTGCCCTTGCTGTATCTGTTTTAATTTTATTTCTAGTTCCTTTTTTACACGCTGGAAAATTTCGTTCTTTATCTTTCTATCCACTAAATCAAATTATATTCTGAAGGTTTGTGGGGATTTTTGTATTATTAACATGAATTGGAAGATGCCCTGTAGAAGCTCCTTATGAACAAATTGGTCAAATTCTCACAACTTTTTATTTTTTGTATTTTCTAATTCTACCATTAACCCAAAAATTATGAGATATTATTTTAAATTTTTAGGATAGCAAATGTTATTTAACGATTCTTCCGGGAAAATTTTGTCTTGAAAACAAACTTTATGTGTTCGACTCACTTAATCGTTTCTAGCTAAGTATTTTATTTAAACTAACAACAGCAATAGAGGTAAATTTTACACCTTTCCTTTGATTTACAAGACCAATGCTAATATATCAGCTTCTATTACATTGTATGATATGAGGGACTATTATTTATTTTTTGTTACTTTAATTGGAGTCTGAATTGGTTTTATTTCTTTAATACTTCAATTTAAGCATCTACTTAATCTTCTTTTGAGCCTAGAAGTTATTATTATAAATATTTTTATTTTTATTTATAGAAGCAGAATTATAATCGGATTTTCAGGATTTTCTGCTCTAATTTTGATTACTATAAGAGCATGTGAGGCAAGATTGGGTTTATCAATCTTAGTTTCTATAGTCCAGAGTCACGGAAATGACTACGTTTCTAGATTCTCGAGGCAAAAATGTTAAGATTAATTATTGCTACAATTTCACTGCTAGCTATTCAAAATTTAAGTCTTTCTTGATATATAAGATTTTGAGCCCTGTTATTAATAAGAGCTTTATCTATTTTACAATTATTTTCTAGTTCATTTACATTTCTAATATACAATGAATTTATATTAGGTGATAATATTAGTTCAATTTTAATCTCCCTAACCTTTTGAATTTCTTCCATGATACTTTTAGCCAGACAATCTAGCGTTAAAATTTCTATAAATTCTAGAGTAAAATTTTGTATATATGTTCTTGGCCTAAATTTAGTATTAATCACAGCTTTTTCTATAGCAAATACCTTAATATTTTATTTTATATTTGAGGCATCCTTAGTTCCTACACTTATACTTATTTTAGGGTGAGGATACCAGCCAGAACGGTTACAAGCAGGAATGTATATAATACTTTACACCGTTATGGCTTCTTTCCCTCTTCTCTTAATCCTTTTATTTGCTAGTAAGTATATCTCATGTTCTTCTATCTTGTATAATTCTATGATTCAAGCAAAACTTTTAAATATAGAATGAAGAACTAGATTATTTATTTTATTTAGACTCCTAGCTTTTCTAGTAAAACTTCCTGTTTTTTCCTTGCATTTATGATTACCCAAAGCTCATGTAGAAGCTCCTGTAGCAGGTTCTATAGTGTTGGCAGCTATTCTTTTAAAATTAGGAAGTTATGGAATTTTACGAATTTATCAGTATTTTAATCTCCAGCCTAATCTTAGCTTCATTTTTATTCTCTCCTTAGTTTTATGGGGTGGTGTTTTAACCAGAATTATTTGTTTTCAGCAGATTGATTTAAAATCCTTAATTGCTTACTCTTCTATTGGGCACATAGCCTTAGTATTAGGTGGTTTATTCTCTAACAATCCTTGGGGCTGGACAAGAGCCCTTATTATAATAATTGCTCATGGGTTTTGTTCTTCTGCTTTATTTATACTAGCAAATTGTATCTACGAAAAAGCCCATACACGGAGCCTCTACACTATTAAAGGATTGCTACTGTTATCCCCTATTCTATCACTCTGATTATTTTTATTTTCTGCCATTAATATAGCTGCTCCACCTTCTATTAATCTTCTAAGAGAAATCTTAATATTTCCAGTTTTAATATCATTTTTTAAATATGTAACTGTATGTCTCATTATGATAAGATTTTTAGCTGCTGTATACAGAATATATATATATACATCTACTCAGCATGGTGGAAGTCCTAAATTTTTAGTTCCTTACATGAATTTTAGCAATATCAGGTCTACTACGTTACTTCTCCATTGAGTCCCCTTAAATTTTTTTATTATAAAAACAGATCTATTTTTAATTTAAAAATACTTTATTAAATTAGTTTAAAACAAAACACTAGGTTGTGGTTCTAGAAAAGAAATATTTTTCATTTAATCATGAATATTAAAGCTACTTCTATTGCCTCCTTTTTACTACTATTATATAGCTCATTTTTATTTCCTTTAAGCTTATTTTTTTTTATAAATAGAAAATCATTGCTAGTTGATTGAACATTTATAGAAATAAGTTCTTCCTATATAAATATGACAATCTTCGTAGACAGTGTTAGCTTAAGATTCAGCAACGTCGTTTGCTTCATTTCCGGTTGTGTAATACTATTTTCTTCTAGTTACATGGCTGCAGATCCTTTTCTAAAACGATTTACATGATTGGTTATACTTTTTGTTTTATCTATAAATTTTCTAGTTTTTATCCCAAGCCTACCTGCCTTACTTCTAGGCTGAGATGGTTTGGGGATCACATCTTTTGTACTAGTTATTTACTATCAAAACAATAAATCTTTAGCCGCAGGAATAATTACTTTACTAACCAATCGTATTGGTGATGTCATGATTTTGTTATCAATTGGTTTATTAGCCTCGATTGGAAACTGAAATATTTCTTTGTTATGGGACTTTACTTTTCTTTTACTGATAAGGGCTATTATCACTGTAGCTGCAATAACAAAAAGGGCTCAAATACCTTTTTCTAGATGGCTCCCTGCAGCAATAGCTGCTCCAACCCCTGTTTCTGCTCTAGTTCACTCCTCAACTTTAGTTACAGCTGGAGTTTTTCTGCTAATTCGATTTTATTCTATTTTAAGAACAAGAATTTTTTTTAAACAAGGCCTTTTATTTGTTGCAGTTTTAACTTTACTAATAGCAGGGATTGGAGCAAATTTTGAAAATGATTTAAAAAAGGTAATTGCTCTATCCACCTTAAGCCAATTAGGTGTAATAATAATATCACTAGGCCTAGGTTTACCTCACTTGGCCCTTTATCATCTTTATACTCATGCTTTATTTAAAGCCCTATTGTTTCTCTGTGCAGGAGCTATCATCCACAGTAGAAATAATAACCAAGATATTCGAAAAATAGGTTTAATTAGTAAACAACTCCCATTAACAGTAACATGCATAAATATCGCTAATCTTTCTTTATGCGGAGCTCCATTTTTGAGAGGTTTCTATTCAAAAGATTTAATTTTAGAAATGACCTTACTTTACCCAACAAGATATTTTATAATTTTAATAATTTTTTTAGCCACAGGTATAACAGCAGCTTATACTTTACGCCTTTCTTTTTCTTTGTTATGAGGCCTTCAAAAAAGAAGTACTTTTCACCAGAAACATGAAAGAGATTTATGTGTTAATATGTCAACATACATATTAGCAATCATAGCAATTATAAGAGGTTTGATTTTACAGACGACCTTTCTACCCTTTAAAATGCCCACAGCAATTTTGAGAACTGCCCAAAAAGGGTCTACAGCATGAGTTATTATTGGAGGCATTCTTATTTCTTTAATTCTTTGAAATTTAACAATTAACAGGTCATTAAAACTTAAAACATTCTGTGCCTCTATATGATTTTTAACACCGCTATCAACCCAGCCTTTAATTAAGCTTTCTAGTCTTTTAGGAAAAAATTTAATAAAAACCTCAGACCAAGGATGAATAGAAATTCTAGGGGGTCAAGGAAACTGAATCCTTGTAAACAGATTTAGACGAATAATTCAAAAAATACGAATAGGAACCTACACAAACATAATCCTTATCTCTATAACTTTTATTTTTTCTATACTACTAACCTTTAGCTTGTTCTACTCAAGTAGCTTAAGATAAAGCATAGCACTGAAGATGCAATGATAGTTATAATATAACTCTAGAGTACAAACAAAGATATACACCCTACAACCCTGTATTTTTACACACAAAATAAGTTTATACAGAACAGATGTATTCTGCATATTACACAAAATTAAGCATATGCTATGCATAGCCACATAATATTTCGTATTTTTACCTTTTGCAACATATGATTTTACATACATCTATACATACATCTATACATACATCTATACATACATCTATACATACATCTATACATACATCTATACATACATCTATACATACATCTATACATACATCTATACATACATCTATACATACATCTATACATACATCTATACATACATCTATACATACATCTATACATACATCTATACATACATCTATACATACATCTATACATACATCTATACATACATCTATACATACAGTATGTATAGATGTATGTATAGATGTATGTATAGATGTATGTATAGATGTATGTATAGATGTATGTATAGATGTATGTATAGATGTATGTATAGATGTATGTATAGATGTATGTATAGATGTATGTATAGATGTATGTATAGATGTATGTATAGATGTATGTATAGATGTATGTATAGATGTATGTATAGATGTATGTATAGATGTATGTATAGATGTATGTATTATAGGTCTATATATTGTCCGTCACGCAATTATTGTTGCCAAAATAGAAGTGGTAGAACACTAAAACAAATGTAAAGGCAAAAATGTATGTGACTATAGTGCTTGTATAGATGCAATAAACATATAATTAACTAAAATTGTTATGTATACTATGCTATTGATAACGTATTAATTATTCAAATGTAGTAAACTTCATGAGACGAAACCCATTTCATTTAGTTGAATTTAGTCCTTGACCTTTAACTGCTTCTGTTGGGGCTTTGTTTTTAACTTCTGGCCTTGCTGGTTGAATGCATGGCTATTCTATCCTGACTCTTGGTCTTGGCTTACTTTTAATTGGTTTTACTATATTCCAATGATGACGAGATGTTATTCGAGAAGGAACATTTCAAGGGTTTCACACAATACAAGTATCTAAGGGTTTGCGATGGGGTATAATTTTATTTATTACTTCTGAGGTTTGTTTTTTCTTTGCTTTTTTTTGAGCTTTTTTTCACAGGAGTTTAGCTCCTAGAACAGACTTAGGATCTTGTTGGCCTCCATTAGGAATCTGTGCTCTGAATCCTTTTGAAGTACCCCTGTTAAATACTGGGGTATTATTGGCATCTGGGGTTACTGTTACCTGGGCTCACCATGCCTTAATAGAAGGGGGTTTAAAAGAAGCTCTACAAAGCTTATTGGCTACAGTAATTTTAGGGGTTTATTTTACTTTCTTGCAAGCTGGAGAGTATTTTGAGGCTTCGTTTTCCATTGCTGATAGGGTGTATGGATCAACATTCTTTGTTGCTACTGGGTTTCATGGTTTACATGTTTTAATTGGTACTTCGTTTTTGTTAGTGTGCTTAATACGTGTCTGGTTGCAACATTTTTCTGTCGGGCATCATTTTGGGTTTGAAGCGGCTGCTTGATATTGGCATTTTGTAGATGTTGTTTGACTGTTTTTATATCTGTCTATTTATTGATGAGGAGCTTAAAAGTGTAGTTTTAAAAATTTAATAACATGTAAATTATGGATTAATATATTTAATATTTATTTTACTTCTGTAGATGACTGAGTTTAAGTGTTAGATTTTTAATCTAAAAACGACAGTATATCATGTCTCTATGGGCATGTCGAGAGGCCTAATATTTTAAATTAAAAAGCTTGATTTGCGTTCAAGTAACAGGTAATATTATATTCCTTTAGGCTATGCGAGTTTCTATATTATACTCATATCTCTGAATGCTTAATATTAGGTATGAAAAGCGAGAAATTCGCATATGGTTTCGGCCCATATTTTTTAGGTGTAAGTCCTTTTTTATATTGCTAATAAATGAAAGCCAAAAAGAGGCTTCTAACTGTTAATTAGAAAATTATATTGATTATTTAATATTCATTTAGCCAATTTGTATATAGTAATGAATCGTTGTTAGCATTACGCCGGATGAGCGGGAATCATTGATGTTGATTTATATATAAGATTTTTGTATCTTTTTAATGTTAATAAAAATGATAAGTTCGTTACTAAGTAGACTTGTTGCATGTTTTTTATCTAGGGTTGTAATATGCCTGGGGTGATTTTTGGCAAAGCGTGGGATTATAGATCGAGAGAAAAGATCAGCTTTTGAATGTGGTTTTGACCCTATTAAATCTGCACGATCTCCATTTTCTCTTCGTTTTTTCTTATTAGCTATTATTTTTTTAATTTTTGATGTTGAAATTGTTCTTCTTTTTCCTGTATTATCTAGAATTGGGTTTTCTTTTAGTTTAAGAACCAGTTTTGGAGTAAATATTTTTCTATTGGTTTTAATAGCGGGTTTATTTTATGAGTGAAAGGAAGGGTCATTAGATTGGGCTCAGTAACATCATGTTTTAGAAGTTCATTGTAGACAATAGTAAAAGAAAAAACTTGGAGTAAGATAGGGCTGCTAACTTTATTTTGGGTTGTTCAATTCAATCCTTTTTCTTATGTTATCAATTCTCCCATTTGGTTTTTTGTTTACTATAGTATTAGGTTTTGGTACTTTGCTTTCTCTGTCTTCAGTACATTGATTAGGAATTTGGGCTGGATTGGAGATTAACTTAATTGGCTTTGTCCCTATTCTAGTTTATAAGAAAGAAGCAGCTAGAAGGGAATCAGCTGTTAAATATTTTGTTGCCCAGGCAATTGGCTCTAGGCTTTTAATTTTAGGTAGGCTAGTTGGTTTTAGCCCAAGATTTTCTTGAAATTTTGGAGATTTTTTGCTACACAATCAATACCTTCTTAGGTTAGGCGTAGTGATTATAGCTTTAATTTTAAAAATGGGGGCTTTCCCTTTACATTATTGGTTGCCTAGAGTTATAGCAGGGTTACAATGAATGCCTTGTTTAATTTTAGTTACTTGACAAAAAGTAGCTCCTGTTTTTTTGATAGTATCTTTTTTTGAGGCCCATTATATGTTTTGACTTAGGATAATGGTAGCGTTGTTAGGTGCAGGCTCTAGAATAGTTGGGGGTGTCGGGGGTATTGGGCAGACTCAAATTCGGGTTCTTTTGGCTTATTCCTCCATTGGACATCTAGGATGAATTATGTTTTCTATTATGGCTAGCGAACTAGTTACTAGAATATATTTTTTTATTTATGTTACAATTTCAATTGGTATTTTTTTTAGTTTATGAATTGTTGACATGGAGAATATATATAATATAAAATCTTTTATACAAAAATCTAATGTTAATGTTAGAAGTATTTTAGTATTATTGATTTCTTTGGGGGGTTTGCCCCCATTGCTAGGGTTTGTCTCTAAAATAATTGTAATTATAGGGTCTGTAGAACACGATTTTTTATTTATATTGGGGTTTTTGGTTCTAGGAGCTTTAATAAGATTGTTTTATTATTTAAGATTATTTTTTTCTTTGTATCTTGGTTATAGCTCTAATTTAAAGGCTAAGTTTTATCCTAGTCAACTATGATTAAATATTAATAATAGTTTTATTTTAGCAATTAATTTTTTAGGTGTTTTTGTTATTGTTTGGCTATTTTTTGAAGGGTTGTTTTAACAAGGC